TGGTGACGTGATTGTTGCTGTAATCAAAGAAGCAGTACCTCATATGCCTCTACAAAGATCCGAAGTGATCAGAGCTGTAATTGTACGTACATGTAAAGAACTTAAACGAGATAATGGTATGATTTTAAAATATGATGATAATGCTGCGGTTGTCATTGATCAAGAAGGAAATCCAAAAGGAACTCGAGTTTTTGGTGCGATCGCTCGAGAATTGAGACAGTTGAATTTTACGAAAATAATTTCATTAGCTCCAGAGGTATTCTAAATACTAATAAGGGTATCTGAAATATATTCAATTTATTATTAGTAGAATTTTTTAGTAAATTATGTATTAGGCATGTACCTTAAAAAAAAAAAAAAGAAGAACATGTTGATTATATAAAAAATCGGAGGCACCAATAATAATGGTTCGTCATGGGTAGGGACACTATTGCTAACATAATAACTTCTATACGAAATGCTGACATGGATAAAAAAGGAACAGTTCGAATCGCACATACGAAGATTACCGAAAGGATTGTTAAAATACTTCTACGAGAAGGCTTTATAGAAAATGTGAGAAAACATCGAGAAAGCACGAAAAATTTCTTGGTTTCAACTCTGCGACATCGAAGGAATAGGAAGGGGCGATATAGAACTATTTTAAAACGGATCAGTCGACCCGGTCAACGAATCTATTCCAATTATGAAAAAATTCCCAGGATTTTAGGAGGAATAGGTATTGTTATCCTTTCTACCTCTCGAGGTATAATGACAGACCGAGAGGCTCGACTAGAAGGAATCGGAGGAGAAATTTTGTGTTATATATGGTAATCCTTCTAGTATCCGAATTTAAATTGAATCTGCAACTTCCTATTTGTTTTGTGAAGGAAAGAGAAAGGACGGGTTGTCTAATATCATTCTTATTTTTTTTAGCTTTAGTTGATACTTAAAGAGGTTTATCTAGAATGAAAGATGAAAAATGGATCTTAGAAGGACTTGTAGTGGAATCACTTCGCAATGGTATGTTTCGAGTTCGTTTAGATAATGACGATCTGATCCTAGGTTATATTTCTGGAAAGATACGGCGTAGTTATATACGAATACTACCAGGCGATAGAGTCAAAATTGAAGTAAGTCGTTATGATTCAACCCGGGGGCGCATAATTTTTAGAATAGACCCTAAACCCCGCAACAAAGATTCGAACGATTAATTGGATTTATCAATCCTCCTTTCGTTGGGATACAATTTGAGGTTCAAAATTTCAAGAGATTTCTTTTTTTTTTCTAGAGTAGATTCGTAATTTCATTAAGGTAAGGAAAAACAAATTATGAAAAAAAGAGCCTCCGTTCGTAAAATTTGCGAAAAATGTCGACTGATCCGTAGACGGGGACGAATTATAGTAATTTGCTCCAACCCTAGGCATAAACAGAGACAGGGATAATATTTCTAAAAAAAAAAAGGGACTCTACAACGTACCCAATGCACAAATAAAAGAAAAGATTTGTTTTGACACGAAATGGATATATCCATATATCTCTGACTCATTTTTATGAGATGATAAAATATGGCAAAACCTATATCAAGAACTAGTTTACGTAACTATGTGCGTTTTATTCCACGGAAAAATCCGCGTTTTACTTCACGGAAGTCTCCGCGTTTTACTTCACGGAAAAGTAGTCTTCGAATATCCAAGGGGGTAATAAATATTCAAGCAAGTTTCAACAATACCATTGTAACGGTTACAGATACCCAGGGTCAGGTGGTTTCATGGTCCTCCGCCGGTACTTGTGGATTCAGGGGCCCAAGAAGAGGGACGCCCTTTGCTGCGCAAACTGCGACAGCAAATGCTATTAGTATAGTAATCGATCAGGGTATGCAAGAAGCAGACGTCAGAATAAAAGGTCCCGGTCTCGGACGAGATTCTGCATTACGAGCCATTCGGAGAAGTGGAATACGGCTAAATTGCGTCATGGACGTAACCCCTCTACCACATAATGGATGCAGACCTCCAAAAAAAAGACGCGTATAAATTGTAAAAATCTAAAACAGGAGGATTAATGAAAAAAGACGAAGTGAAGCGAATAGAACACATTGTCCAATGGAGTTGTGTTGCTACAAAGGAGATTAGCCAACATTATAAATATGGGCGTTTTGTTCTGTGTCCGCTTCGGGAAGGTCAAGCCGAGACGATCGCCATTTCGCTACGAAAGACTTTGCTTAGCGAAGTGGAAGGAATATGTATTACTCACGTAAATGTAATAGCAGCACACTACATCTCCTATGACTTTAGTAGAATAGTCGGTGTTAAAGAATCGGTAGCAGAACTTTTAACGAATTTGCAACAAATTGTCTTGAAAAATTCTGCCGACAGTGATAGTGATAGTGATATTTTCGACGCATCTATTTGTGTCAAGGGTCCTAGACACATAACTTCTAAAGACATCATCTTACCGCCTTCGTTGGATATTGTTGATGATACACAACATATAGCTACACTGGCGCTCCCAATCGAGTTGT